TTAGAAAGAAAAGAAACCTAAATCAAAATACTTAATAGCATGGCCGTACATTTATACAAAACTTCTACCCCGAGCACACGCAACGGAGCCGTAGACAATCAAGTGAAATCCAATCCACGAAATAAATTGATCTATGGACAGCATCGTTGTGGTAAAGGTCGTAATGCCAGAGGAATCATTACCGCAAGGCATAGAGGGGGAGGCCATAAGCGTCTATACCGTAAAATCGATTTTCGACGGAATAATGAAAAAGACATATATGGTAGAATCGTAACCATAGAATACGATCCTAATCGAAATGCATACATTTGTCTCATACACTATGGGGATGGTGAGAAAAGATATATTTTACATCCCAGAGGGGCTATAATTGGAGATACCATTGTTTCTGGTACAGAAGTTCCTATAAAAATGGGGAATGCCCTACCTTTGACCGATATGCCCTTAGGCACAGCCATACATAACATAGAAATCACACTTGGGAAGGGTGGACAATTAGCTAGAGCAGCGGGTGCTGTAGCAAAACTGATTGCAAAAGAGGGGAAATCGGCCACATTAAAATTACCTTCTGGGGAGGTCCGTTTGATATCCAAAAACTGCTCAGCAACAGTCGGACAAGTGGGGAATGTTGGAGTTAAACATAAAAGTTTGGGTAGAGCCGGATCTAAGCGTTGGCTAGGTAAGCGTCCTGTAGTAAGAGGAGTAGTTATGAACCCTGTAGACCATCCCCATGGGGGTGGTGAAGGGAGGGCCCCCATTGGTAGAAAAAACCCCACAACCCCTTGGGGTTATCCTGCACTTGGAAGAAGAAGTAGAAAAAGGAATAAATATAGTGATAATTTTATTATTCGTCGACGTAGTAAATAGGAATTAGTTTCTTTGTCTTTACATTGATAAAAAAAAAATAGGAGTAATTAACTGTGACACGTTCACGAACAAAAAATCCTTTTGTAGCGAATCATTTATTAAGAAAAATTGATAAGCTTAACACAAAGGAGGAAAAAGAAATAATTGTAACTTGGTCTCGAGCATCTACTATTATACCCGCAATGGTTAGACACACAATTGCTATCTATAATGGAAAAGAACACGTGCCTATTTACATAAAGAGTCGTATGGTAGGTTATAAATTGGGAGAATTTGTACCGACTTTCCATTTACGAGGGCAGGAAAAAAACGATAATAAATCTCGTCGTTAAGTTAATATAAAAAATACAGATGTTTATTGTTCATTAATAGGAGGTAAACTTTAATGGGAATCATAAAAAAGTCAAGGCAAGAAGAGAACGATGAATTAAGCGAACTGAATAGGAGAAGGGGAATATATGCTTTTGGTCGATATATAAGAATGTCTGCTGACAAAGCACGCAGGGTAATTGATCAGATCCGTGGGCGTTCCTACGAAGAAGCACTTATGATATTAGAATTCATGCCCTATAGAGCATGTTATCCCATCTTTAAATTGATTTATTCTGCGGCAGCAAATGCTAGGCACAATAAGGGTTCCAACAAAACAGAGTTAATGATTAGGAAAGTCGAAGTTAACAAAGGAACTACCATAAAAAAATTAAAACCCCGAGCTAAAGGACGTAATTATCTGATAAAAAGACCTACTTGTCACATAACTATTGTATTACAAGATACATTCTTCATGGAAGAATTTAGAAAAAATATACACACGTTTTCAAAAGAAGATATACAACAAGTTTGGGCTGCAGTGAACTCTTCAACTTTAAGAAAGTTTGACGACTTACTATTAAGACTGTTAATAAAAGGAGAGCTAAAACTTTACTAATATGGCACAAAAAATAAATCCACTTGGTTTCAGACTTGGTACAACCCAAGATCATTATTCCCTTTGGTTTGAACAACCAAAAAATTATTCTGAAGGTCTACAAGAAGATCAAAAAATACGGAATTGTATCAAAAATTATGTAGAAAAAAATACAAGAACATCGCTATATGGCGAAGGAATTGCACGTATCGAAATTCAAAAAAGAATCGATCTGATACAGGTTATCATCTATATGGGATTTCCCAAATTATTAATAAAAAATAGACCGCGAGCGGTCGAAGACCTCAAAATAAACGTACAAAAAGAATTGAATTATGTGAACCGAAAACTCAACATTACTATTAAACAAATTGCAAAACCTTATGGACACCCTAAAATTCTTGCAGAATTTATAGCCGTACAATTAAAAAATAGGGTATTCTTTCGAAAAGCAATGAAAAAGGCTATTGAATTAGGCAAACAAGCCGGGGCAAAAGGAATTAAAATACAAATCGCGGGCCGTCTCGGTGGAAAAGATAAGGCACGTGTTGACTGGATAAGAAAGGGTAGGGTTCCCCTACAAACCATTCGCGCGAAAATTGATTATTACGCCTATACGTTTCGAACTATCTATGGGGTATTGGGTATCAAAATTTGGATATTTATAGACGAGGAATAATAAGCCTTTACTTGACTTATCTTTCTGTTTTGATTTAACGATAGAACAAAGAATGACAGCCTTTTTTCCATCAAATTTCCATCAAAACAATTCTCATTTTTAATTCTATATTATATAAGGTTGAATAAAAATTCGATTGACCTCTTCTTTTGATAGAATTGCTATGCTTAGTGTGTGACTCGTTGGTTTTTGTTAGAATTAATACGAAAAAAAGTAAGAGCCCATAGTATGAAGTATGAACTAATAACTATAGAACTAATAACCAACTCATCGCATCACATTATCTGGATCCAAAGAAGCAGTCAAGATAGGATATTTTGGTCCTATCATTGCAGCAACTGAATTTTTTTTTCATAAACAAGAAATCAAATGAGTTGTCAAGCAAAAGAAAAAAAAAAAGAAAAATATACATTAAAGGAGGGGGATGCGGATAAATGGAAAGGCGAAAGAAAGAAAAAAAAAATGAATCTAAATGATATACGATTCCACTATGTAAGGTCTTTGAATCATATCATAAAAGACAATGTAATAAAGCATGAATACAGATTCACACATAATTATCTGATATGAATCTATTCATAGAAAAAAGAAAAAAGTAAGAGCCTCCGGCCAATAAAGACTAAGAGGGTTGGCTCAAGAACAAAGTTCATTAAGGGCTCCATTGTAGAATTCAGACCTAATCATTAATCAAGAAGCGATGGGAACGATGTAATCCATGAATACAGAAGATTCATTTGAAAAAGAATCCTAATGATTCATTGGGAAGGATGGCGGAACGAACCATAGACCAATTCATCTATTCTGAAAAGTGATAAACTAATCCTATAAAACTAAAATAGATATTGAAAGAGTAAATATTCGCCCGCGAAAATTCCTTTTTTATTAAATTGCTCACATTTTATTTTAGCAATGCAATCTAATAAAATATATCTATACAAAAAAATATAGACAAACTATATATAATATATTTCAAATTTCCTTATATATCCTAATATAAAAATATCTAATAAATTAGATGAATATCAAAGAATCTATTGATTTAGTGTATTATTAAATGTATATCTTAATTCAATATTATTATTCTATTCATTTTTATTATTCATTTTTATTCATTTTCAAATTTAGAATATATTAATCTATATATTAATTTAGAATTCTATTCTAATTCGAATTCAATTTTTAAATATTCATATTCAATTTTAATTGAAATTTTTTCATTCGCGAGGAGCCGGATGAGAAGAAACTCTCACGTCCGGTTCTGTAGTAGAGGTGGAATTAAGAAAAAACCATCAACTATAACCCCAAAAGAACCAGATTCTGTAAACAACATAAAGGAAGAATGAAGGGAATATCTTATCGGGGGAATCGTATTTGTTTCGGAAGATATGCTCTTCAGGCACTTGAACCTGCTTGGATCACGTCTAGACAAATAGAAGCAGGTCGGCGAGCAATGACGCGAAATGCACGCCGCAGTGGAAAAATATGGGTACGTATATTTCCAGACAAACCAGTTACAGTAAAATCTGCGGAAAGCCGTATGGGTTCGGGGAAAGGATCCGCCCGATATTGGGTAGTTGTTGTCAAACCCGGTCGAATACTTTATGAAATAAGCGGAGTATCAGAAAATATAGCCCGAAGGGCTATCTCGATAGCGGCATCTAAAATGCCTGTACGAACTCAATTCATTATTTCAGGATAGGAATGTAGAACCAAAGGAAATAGATCTTGGGGATAAAAACAACCGTAGATTCTTTTTACTTTTTATTTTTTATTTTCGGCAAACAATATTTCTTTTTCTTTTTCGCCCTTTGTTTGTTTGTTTGCATTTATTGAAAGAACAGATAAAAAGAAGATATGATTCAACCTCAGACCCATTTGAATGTAGCAGACAACAGCGGGGCTCGAAAATTAATGTGTATTCGAATCATAGGAGCTAGCAATCGTCGATATGCTCGTATTGGTGACGTTATTGTTGCTGTGATCAAAAAAGCAATACCAAGTACGCGCTTAGAAAGATCAGAAGTGATCAGAGCTGTAATTGTACGTACCTGTAAAGAACTCAAACGCGACAATGGTCTGCTAATACGATATGATGACAATGCTGCAGTTATCATTGATCAAAAAGGAAATCCAAAAGGAAGTAGAGTTTTTGGTGCGATTGCCCTGGAATTGAAAAAAAAATTTCCTAAAATACTTTCATTAGCTCCTGAGGTATTATAAGATGAGAAGTAGGATATTTGAATGAAATTGTAGATTGTGTATCACGTATATACCTTTCATTTTGAATTTTTTTTTTTATTTTTTTTAATTCATAAAAAAAATAAACTAATAAAAAAAGCATGTTGATTATATAAAAATTCGGAGACACCACTGATTTTAGTTTATCATGGGTAGGGACACTATTGCTGATATAATAACCTCTATACGAAATGCTGACATGAATAGAAAAGGAACAGTTCGAATAGCATCTACTAACATCACCGAAAGCATTGTTAAAATACTTTTACGAGAAGGCTTTATTGAAAATGCGAGAAAACACCAAGAAAGAAACAAATATTTTTTGGTTTTAACTCTGCGACATAGAAGAAATAGGAAAGGACCATATAGAAATACTTTAAATTTAAAAAGAGTCAGTCGGCCTGGTCTACGAATCTATTCTAACTATCAACGAATTCCTAGAATTTTAAGTGGAATGGGAATTGTAATTCTTTCTACCTCTCGAGGTATAATGACGGATCGGGAAGCTCGACTAGAAGGAATTGGTGGAGAAATTTTATGTTATATATGGTAATCCTTCTGATATCCGAGTTAGATCAAGAATTTCTTATTTGTGATAGAACGAGCATATCTATTCTCTTCCCCCTATTAGTTGGTACCTTAAGGAGGTTTTGCTTGGAATGAAAGAACAAAAATGGATAGTAGAAGGATTGGTTATTCAATCATTTCCTAATGCTATGTTCCACGTTCGTTTAGATAACGAAAAGGTAGTTCTAGGTTATATTTCAGGAAAGATACGACGTAATTCTATACGAATCCTACCGGGAGATAGGGTTAAGATTGAAATAAGCCCTTATGATTTAACCAAAGGCCGTATAATTTATAGATTCCCCCACAACGATTCAGATGATTCGGATGATTCAAAGGACTAAGTGGTTTTTCAACTTCAACATTCCTTCCCATGAGAATACAATTCGAGGTTCAAAATTTCAAGAAACTTATTTTCTTCCAAGAAATAGACTCGGAATTAAAGTAAGGAATGACAAATATGAAAAAAGGGGCCTCTGTTCGTAAAATTTGTGAAAAATGTCGTCTGATCCGCAGACGAGGACGAATTACAGTAATTTGTTCTAACTCAAAACATAAACAACGACAAGGATAATTATTCTACTAAAAATAAAAGGAATTTTGTAAAAGATTTGATTTCCGTAAAAAAAAATGAAGGATTTGTTTTGACATGAAATGGATATATCCATATATCTCTGACTCATATTTATGAGATGATAAAATATGGCAAAACACGGACCAAGAATTGTTTATCGGCGGCGTCGTATTCGTTCGCGTAAGACTGCTGCACGTAAAATACCAAAGGGCGTTATTCATGTTCAAGCAGGTTTCCACAATACCATTGTGACTGTTACGGATGTAGGGGGTCGGGTGGTTTCTTGGGCTTCCGCCGGTACTTGTGGATTCAGGGGTGCAAAAAGAGGGACACCCTTTGCGGCTCAAACCGCGGCGGGAAGTGCTATTCGTCCAGTGGTAGGGCAGGGTATGCAACGAGCAGAAGTCAGGATAAAGGGTACCGGTCTCGGAAGGGATGGAGCATTACGGGCTATTCGTAGAAGTGGTGTACGAGTAAGGTTCGTGCTAGACGTAACCCCTATGCCGCATAATGGCTGTAGGCCTCCTAAAAAAAGACGTGTGTAGAAATAAAAATTGAAGAAATTTCAAGAGAAATAAATGATTCAAAAATATGATCAATATTTTATAATATTACTATGGTTCGAGAGAAAATAAGAGTATCTACCCGTACACTGCAGTGGAAGTGTGTTGAATCAAGAACAGATAGTAAATGTCTTTATTATGGGCGCTTTATTCTCTCTCCACTGATGAAAGGTCAAGCTGACACAATAGGCGTTGCGATGCGAAGAGCTTTGCTTGGAGAAATAGAAGGAACATGTATCACACGTGCAAAATTTGAGAAAATACCACATGAATACTCTACCATAGTAGGTATTCAAGAATCAGTACACGAAATTTTAATGAATTTGAAAGAAATTGTATTGAGAAGTAATCTATATGGAACTTGTGAGGCGTCTATTTGTGTTAGGGGCCCTAGATGTGTAACTGCTCAAGATATCATCTTGCCACCTTATGTCGAAATAGTTGACAATACACAGCATATAGCTAGCTTGACAGAACCAATTGATTTGTGTATTGGATTACAACTCGAGAGAAATCGCGGATATCGTATAAAAGCGCCAAATAACTTTCAAGATGGAAGTTACCCTATAGATGCTCTATTCATGCCTGTTCGAAACGTGAATCATAGTATTCATTCTTATGGGAATGAAAACCAAGAGATACTCTTTCTCGAAATATGGACAAATGGAAGTTTAACTCCGAAAGAAGCCCTTTATGAAGCCTCCCGGAATTTAATTGATTTATTTATTCCTTTTCTACATGCGGAAGAAGAAAACTTACATTTAGAGGACAATCAACACAAAGTTTCTTTACCCCTTTTTACCTTTCACAATAGATTGACTGAACTAAGTAAAAACAAAATAAAAAAAGCATTGAAATATATTTTTATTGATCAATTAGAATTGCCACCTAGGATCTATAATTGCCTCAAAAAGTCCAATATACATACATTATTGGACCTTTTGAATAAGAGTCAAGAAGATCTTATTAAAATTGAGCATTTTCGCATAGAAGACGCAAAACAAATATTGGACACTATAGAAAAACATTTCGCAATTGATTTACAAAAAAACGAAAAATAAAAGATGAAAGAGGTTGATTGAATATTGAATATATTCCGAATAGG